TTCTATGAATTTTTCTAGAATACCCCTTTCTTGAAAATCATTCAAAAAAATTTCGGATTGCCCAGCATTCCACCAATTAGTAACCCAAGATTCCAGACTTTTTTGAAATGAGAGAGAAAGCCACCAAGGCAAAAATACTATAGATACAAGAGGAGTGGATGCTTTCTTTTTTGCCATTTTTTCATCTGTGAATTGTTAATCAACCCACCTCATTCGTCGACTCTATGCGATCGAATCCTTCGTTCACGCATGAGTTCTATACAAGGTATGGAACCTATGAATCTATTTTATTTGTGATTTTGTGGTTAGTCTTTCAATCTCGAAAGACTAGAGAAATCGACTAATAATCAATCCATTTCGAATGAAGAAATACTAAAAAAAATAGGGTTTCCCGATATCTCAATTGGGCAAATTCGAAACAACAGTCTCCTTTCAATGAATGGCTGAAAGAACCGCTTTAAGTAATGAATATTAATCCAATTTTGAGACGAAAGAATCCACAATATCCAATATTTCAAAAAAAAAATTCACTGATTGCCCACAGACAGGAATAGTAGAATAATTGAGGGAAAGATATTGCGATACTCAAAGTAGCAAAACAAGACAGAAATTGGCTAGTTATCATTATTAAGAAATCTAATTGTTATTTTTGTGTTGGTTATTAAGGAACACAAAAGAAAGGAGAAAATAAAACGTCGAGTGACAAAAATCAAGAATTTCGCTTTGCAGGTGTTCCGCCCGCTTTGGCTCGAATGACCCTTCTGATGAAACTTCACTTAGGTTATGTTATAGAAAAAAGAGGATTCTTGCATTTTTCCCTCAAAGTACCCATTTCCCATTTTTTTTCAAAATACTTCAATTGGTACACGCAAGAAATAGGCCAATTCAGCAGCTTTTTGTTCAATTTCTCGTGGAGTCAAACTCTCATCAGTACGAGTTAAGGGAATGGCCCCCTGGCCTCGGATGTCCATATAAAGGACACGACGGGCGTAAATACCCTCTTTAACTTCTATTCTAATGGACTGAATATCTTTTATAAGGAATCGGAGGAATATGCGACGATTTTTTCCAGGGAATCCCCACCGAAAAATGCACACTATGCCTTCCTTTCTATCGAATCGATCATAACCGCTGCCTACATTCCAGGAAATTGTGCACCACAAATAGGAACTAATAAAGAGACCCGCGATTCCGTAGAAAGACATCACGATACCTTGTGGAAAAAAAATGATTTGCTGAGACGGAAAAAAAGATATCAAATTTCTACCAAGATAGCTGGAAGTTCCAACCAATAAGAATCCTAATGAACCTAAAAAAAGGATAAAGGCCCAGCAGAAATTACTAATTTTTCGAGACTCCGTTATAAGTTCTATCCATATATGTTCTGATCGCCAACTCATACTTGATCCGATTGTATTTTATTGGAATTGAGAGAAACCCTCAAATTAATCTGACTTTACCTTTTTTGTTTCCGAAGTAACTCTCATCAACTAGCACTACTTTGATGTCAACCCTTAGGAGTAATTCATCAAATTTAATCTAAACTAAAATAATAACATACCCTTCATATGATCCTACTATACATATATATACATATAGATCCGAGGACTTTTTATTTCAGTCATCCAGCGATCCTGGTCGATTTCAAAACGGCTAGAATTCATTTACCCATATGTTATTATGTTTCTGCGGGTATAAGAGTCCTTTCCTTTATGTTCGGCAGAAATCACATGTTATATCATATTTCGCTAAATAGATATCTGTGTTAGTTATGATGCAAGTCTAAGTTTTGAAAAAAAATAGCAGAGATGGGGTCCAGCGGGCCTAAACAATCTTGTTTTTTTGAACAAAAAGAAATAAAGAAGACATTGCAATTGCCGGAAATACTAGGCCTACTAAAGGCACAAAAATAGAGGGAAAGCTAAAAGTTGTCATAGAATGGGTACCTCGATTTATTGTTCGTACCTGTTATTATTATTTTTAAATAAAGATATCTTATAATAATTATAATTAAGTAAGAATTTTCAGTATTATTTAATTATTAATTCAATTCTTAGTATAGATATAAGTATCTATATATCTATATCTAAGTGAGGGTATAGAATAAGTGCAAGGAATGTAGAGCTAAATAAATGAACTTATTCATCTTTCTACATGAAAGATATGTATGATAATCAACTTTATTATTTTTCTTGATTTCTTTTTCTTTTATTCTTTTTTACTAAATAAAGAGTTTCTTCCAGATTATCGAAGGATTCGTTAGAATCCGAACCCGGAGGTATTTTTAGCTAAACCGGATTCTCGGGAAATCGAGAAAAACGCAAAACTTTCAATTTTTTCTATTTGAATTATATACGTAAGATCAGAAGAAGAAATTCGTTTTGTTTGCCTAATTTCATGAAGGGAAGAATTCACTCTTTTTTTTGATAGAGACTTCTTGATTAGTAATCAGAAATATAGGTAAATAGGTAAAAGGGGTTATCCGCAGCTTTTGCTTCTTTCTACAATTAGATCTTAGGTCACCAAACAAAATTCCTATTTCTTTCCTTTAATTCCGAATAAACTAACTACTCGTTTGCTACAAATAATTGAACTTAACGCTCTATTTGGTTTTGATTGAATTTTTAGTCAATTGAATTTTTAGTCAAAGTGGAACTCAAATAACTCAGTCAGAGCACTTTTTAAAATATTACGTGGTACGATTAGGTCGAATAATCCCTTCTCGAATAAATATTCAGCCGTTTGCGAACCTTCGGGTACTGTTATATTCAATGTTTGTTCAATTACTCTTTTACCCGCAAACGCAATGGTAGCATTGGGTTCGGCAATGATGATATCACCCAACATACCAAAACTAGCCGTCACCCCACCAGTAGTAGGAGATGTAAGGATTGATACATAAAATAACTTTTTATTTAATTGATAATCGTATAAAGCAGACGATATTTTAGCCATTTGCATCAAGCTCAAACTTCCTTCTTGCATGCGCGCCCCCCCGGAAGCACACACTATAATAAGAGGTAGCAATTTATTGGTAGCGTATTCAATCAAACGGGTGATTTTTTCCCCGACTACAGATCCCATACTGCCCCCCATAAACTGAAAATCCATAACCCCGACTGCTACGGGAATGCCGTTTAGTTCGCCTATGCCTGTTTGAATAGCCTCGCGTAATCCCGTCTTTTTTTGATAAGAATCAATACGATCTGTATAATCTGAATCAAATTCAATGGGATCTAGAAAGACTATGTCTTCGTCCATAGGATGCCAAGTGTCCGGATCGATCGAAAGTTCTATTCTATCTGAACTACTCATTTTAAAATGATATCCACAGTGTTCACAAATACTCATTTGTGATTTCAAAAATCTCTTATAATTTAATCCATAACAATTTTCATTTTCGCATCGAACCCACAAATGCCCATATTTTCGAGTTCCATCGGTATCATTAGAACTTTCGGTATCATTAGAACTTTCGGTATCATTAGAACTTTCGGTATCATTAGAACTTTCGGTATCATTAGAACTTTCGGTATCATTAGAACTTTCGGTATCACTTTCGGTATCATTAGAACTTTCGGTATCACTTTCGGTATCATTAGAACTTTCGGTATCACTTTCGGTATCATTAGAACTTTCGGTATCACTTTCGGTATCATTAGAACTTTCGGTATCACTTTCGGTATCATTAGAACTTTCGGTATCACTTTCGGTATCATTAGAACTTTCTCCTAGAGTGAAATCACTATCTTGCGCGTGGGTTTGTATATCCGAACCCACCCTTTCACCATTATTTCGACTTTCACCACAAATGTACCTATAAATGTAACTATCACTGCAATTATCACTATCACTTACCATGGAAGTTTCGATACAGATTTGAGACTGAAGATAACTATCAATGCAACTATTAATATGATTATTCCAACTATATTGAGTATCGTACATGTAAGGATTATAGTAGGTATCAATCTCAAAAATTTGCTTTTCAATATCAAAATATATGGAATAACAGTCTCCATTACTATCCTTAACCAAAAAAGAAGTTTCATCGGGGATGAAATTCCGAATGTCTTTGACGCCGAATAAACGATCAACATTACTGTAACTAGAACCCCCCCAACTCTGAATATTTTTAGTTGTATCTTTTCTATTCGAATCGTCAATTTCACTGGTATTTTCAATAGGACCAAGACTGTCCATTGATTTATTTAGCCCGCACCCGCGTTCTAACTCCTTCTTAAACAACATCGAATTAAACCACCATCTTTCCATAGAGTTTTCTTGCCCCCTATTTTCATGAAAATACAATAGATGAATAGTCATTCCTTTATTTGAATATCTTCTTTCCTATTAGACTAAATATAGAAACCCAATCGCTAGGATTGTTTATTAACTACTAAGAAAAAGGTAATAGGTGTGAGTATTGAAAAAAATTATCTTTTTTGGAAATCCGGAGTAATATTTCACTATATATGAAATATGAATATGATATGAGGGAACCTCTTGTCATTATAAATACAATGATAAAGAGCACTCTTCTTCTTATGTCGTATCAAATTCGCATCGAAAAAAAGAAATATTTGTTCTATCCTAGAAATCATTTTTTTCGTAAAATTTCGCCTAAGAACGTAATAATTTAAGGTTCTATTCCACCAATATGGAAAGAAAAGGACAATATACAGGATGGGTAGAAAGAATTGCGATACTTGGCTTGATTCAGGGAAATTGCAGGATATAAAAGAATAGACCAATCCCAAGGATCCGTAGATTCATTGTGGATCCAAGACAACAATAGAAAGATTTGAGTCTTAGATTTTGTATTTCAAATCTTCTATATCTAGATAAGTATGTATTAAAAAAAAAGAATCTTTGTATTCGGCTCAATCCTTTTAGGAAAAGATTGGGCCGAGTTTAATTGCAATTCAACTAAGATAACAAAAGGTAATTACAAAGTATCCACTGCTTGAAAATTAAATGTGATCTCCTTCCATACCTCA